TATTTTTTTTGTGTTTTTGTATTTTTTTGTATTTTATATACAAATTTAAAGTTTTTTTTCTGTAAAAGAAAATGTAGGATACACATATAAGTGTTTCAATTTTATGCCTTTTTTTTCTGTTTAATGGAAAAATTACTCTTAATTTTAGGCGATTTAATATAAATGGTTTATTTTAATATATTACATTTAATTATATATACCAGTATCATTTATTTATTATTATTTTATTATTTAAATTTATATATTTATCAAAAATTATAGGGACCTATTTTTTAAGGAAAAAGAAATGATTATATAATAAAATATTTATATATATGTAATTAAATATATTATATTATATATATATGATATAAACAATATAATTATTTAATTAATATAATTAGTATAATAAAATAATCAATTATATTAATTATATAATATAATTAATTATGTTACATTATAATTAAATTAATTATTATAATAATAAATAACTAATAATATAATACATTTAATTTTATATTATTATGTATTATATTAGAATATTAAATTATATAAGTTAAATTATTTATATTATTTAATCTTTCTTTATAAATATAAAAAAAAAGAAAGATTAAATAATAGAAGCATAAGATTACACATTTTTATTTTCTTTAGTTCCATACTTGATCTTTTTTATATATAATAGAGAAGTTGTTGTTGGTCTTCAGGAGGACTTCTTCTAGTTTTTTTTCATTATTTTGTGTTTTTTTGTTATCTTTTTTCTTAATTATTTAAATAATTTAAGTTTAAGTCTGTTTAAAGTTTTTGTTTAAATTTTATTTTTAGTTTAAAAGTTTTATTCTTGCTTAAATATTTACTTTTTTCTTTGAGTTATATGTAAGTTTTGTTAGACTAAATGTTCTGTTAGCAGTAATTTAATTTATTTAATCAAGTAATTTTGGATTTAGCAATTGATTTAGTATTGGCATAATTCGTGCCAGCAGCCGCGGTTATACGATTAATACAAGTAAATATTATTGGTTAATACAGTTAATTATATTTTGAAATAAATTTAAAATTTTGATGGTGAAATTTAAAATTTTTTTATATTTCTTGCTATGATTCTGTGAAACTTAAATAATAAACTAGGATTAGATACCCTATTATTTTAAGTGTTAATTATACTTATCAGGGTATTAATAGTTAAGATCTTTAAACCCAAAGAATTTGGCGGTATCTTATTCCATTCAGAGGAACCTATTCCATGATTGATAGTACACGATTAACTTTACTTAATTTATTTGTTTGTATATCTCCGTTATCAGAAAATCTTTTTAGAGTTATAATTTTCTTAATTTATAATTATAAATTATTTCAGGTCAAGGTGCAGCTTATAATTAAGAGGAGATGGGTTACAATAGGTTTTTGTTTATAACGGATTTGATAGTGAAATACTATTAATGAAGGTGGATTTGATAGTAATTTGACATATTTAATTTAATTGATATTGGCTCTGAGGTGTGTACACATCGCCCGTCGCTCTCATTATTAATATTTACTAATTAATCTATAAGGTAAAATTTAAGTTAAATGAGATAAGTCGTAACATAGTAGATGTACTGGAAAGTGTATCTAGAAAGATTACAAGATATAACTTATTAGTGAAGTATTTCATTTACACTGAAAATTATTCTGTGCAATTCAGGATATCTTGATTATTTATTTTATTATAATTATTTATTGTTATTTTATTTTTTAATAAAAGAAATTTTATTTATTTATTAGTCTTAGTATATTTTATTGAATTGATTTTTTTTTATTATAGTTGATTAGTAATGTAATTGGATTATGAAATAATTATTTAATTTTGTAAAGTAAATTTAAATTGTTGTACCTTTTGTATCAGGGTTTATTTAATTTTTAGTATTTATTTACTAATCTCGATTTAGGTTGATCTACAATAAATTTATAGTTAATGTGTCATAATTATTTTTGAGTTTATTGTAGAAATGAAATGTTAATCGTTTCCTAAGATATCTAGTTTCTTAAGAAAAAATTTAATTTTTTAAAGTTATTAGTTTTTATTTACTTTTTTATGTAAAAATATTAACTTATTTATTCTTTAGGGGATAAGCTCTAGAGTTTACCTATAATTTTTAGGTTTAATTATTTAATAGTAAGCTTTAAATCAGCTATCTTTTTGATTACGTTTTAGTTCATTATTTTTTATTTTGATTTTATAATTATTTTAGGTTTTATATTAAGATTATTAATTTAATTTTTAAATTATTGTAATAATGATGGAATTAGTATATTAATTTGTTTATAATATTTTATATTGTTAATTTATTATAAGGAATTAGGCAAAATTGATTTTCGCCTGTTTATCAAAAACATGTCCTCTTGATTATATTTTGAGGTCTGGTCTGCTCACTGACAAAGTTTTAAAGAGCCGCGGTATTTTGACCGTGCAAAGGTAGCATAATCATTAGTCTCTTAATTAGGGGCTGGAATGAATGGCTTGACGAAAAATCATCTGTCTCTTATTAAATTTTAGAATTTAACTTTTAAGTTAAAAGGCTTAAATTTTTCTTTAAGACGAGAAGACCCTATAGAGCTTAACATTTCATTTTTATATAATTTTTAGTTGATCTTTTTATATTTAAAGATAATGTTTTGTTGGGGTGACATGAAGAATAAATAAACTCTTCATTTTAAAATCATTAATTTATGTTTAACATGATCCATAATTTATGATCATAAGATTAAGTTACCTTAGGGATAACAGCGTAATTGTTTTTGAGAGCTCATATTGACAAAGCAGATTGCGACCTCGATGTTGGATTAAGAATAATTTTGGGTGCAGTAGCCCAATAATTAGGTCTGTTCGACCTTTAAATTCTTACATGATCTGAGTTCAGACCGGCGTGAGCCAGGTCGGTTTCTATCTTAAGTTTAAATTATTTACATTAGTACGAAAGGACCATGTAATTAAAATATTTTTTATTTATTGATTTAAATTAATATTTACTATTTTGACAGATTAATGTGTTGAATTTAGAATTCATTAATGTAGATTATTCTACAAATAGTATTGATATTATATGATTTATTTATGTTTATTTTAAATTTTCTTTTATTATTAATTTGTGTTTTAATTAGTGTTGCTTTTTTAACTTTATTAGAGCGAAAAGTATTAGGATATATTCAAATTCGAAAAGGTCCTAATAAAGTTGGGTTTGTTGGTATTCCTCAGCCTTTAAGAGATGCTGTAAAATTAGTTTGTAAGGAACAACCAATTCCTATTTTATCAAATTATTTATTATATTATTTTTCTCCTATATTAAATTTAATAATTTCTTTAATTATTTGGATTATTTTTCCCTACTTAACTTATATATGTTCATTTTCTTATGGTTTTTTATTCTTTTTATGTTGTACTAGATTAGGTGTGTATACAGTAATAATTGCTGGTTGATCATCTAATTCAAATTATTCTTTATTAGGTTCTATACGTTCTGTTGCTCAAACTATTTCTTATGAAGTAAGATTGGCTTTAATTTTAATATCTTTAATTATTTTAATTGGAAGATTTAATATGTTTAATTTTATAAATTATCAGATTTATTGTTGGTTTATTGTTATTTCTTTTCCTTTATTTTTAGCATGTTTTACTTCTTGTTTAGCTGAGACTAATCGTACCCCTTTTGATTTTGCTGAAGGTGAATCTGAATTAGTTTCTGGATTTAATGTTGAATATGGTGCTGGTGGATTTACTTTGATTTTTTTAGCTGAATATACAAGAATTGTTTTTATAAGAATATTTTTAACTTTAATTTTTTTAGGAGGAGATTTTTATTCTTTTATATTTTTTATTAAACTTGTTATTATAGCTTTTTCTTTTATTTGAGTTCGTGGTACTTTACCTCGTTTTCGTTATGATAAATTAATATATTTAGCTTGAAAAAGTTTTTTACCATTATCTTTAAATTTTTTAATTTTTTTTATTGGATTAAAAATTTTATTAATTTCAATTATTTAGTGAAATTTTTTTAGAAAAGTTAATAGAAGAGTCAAACTTCTAATTTTATGTTTTCAAAACATATGCTTTCCTAAGCTAATTAACTATTTATTATTTAATTAATTTATCTCATATGTTTGCAATATAAGTATTAATTAGGAAGTAAGTAAAATATAAAACTGTTAAAATTTGTCCTGTTATAATATAAGGTTCTTCAACAGGTCGTTTTCCAATTCATGTTAATAAAATTACAATAATTACTATAATTCAAAATATAATTTGATTAATTGGGTAAAATTGAATTCCTCGAAACGGTGTTTTATTATAAAATGGAAGGATTATTAAGATTCTAATTGATAAAAATAATGCAATAACTCCCCCTAATTTATTAGGAATTGATCGTAAAATTGCGTATGCAAATAAGAAATATCATTCAGGTTGAATATGAACTGGTGTTACTAAAGGATTTGCCGGTACAAAATTATCTGGGTCTCCTAGTAAGTATGGATTAATTAAACATAATATAATTAATAAAGATGTTATTAAAATAAATGTAATTGAATCCTTAAATGTAAAATAAGGGTGAAATGGGATTTTTTCAATATTTCCATTAAGTCCTAATGGATTATTAGATCCTGTTTGGTGAAGAAAAAATAAATGAATTGCTGCTATAGCAGCAATTATAAATGGTAAGACAAAATGAAAGGTGAAAAATCGATTTAATGTGGCATTATCAACAGCAAATCCTCCCCATACTCATTGAACTAAATCTATACCTAAGTAAGGAATTGCTGATAATAAATTGGTAATTACTGTTGCTCCTCAGAATGATATTTGTCCTCATGGTAAAACATATCCTATAAATGCTGTTGCTATAACTAAAAATAAAATAATTGTTCCAATTATTCAAGTATGTATATATATATATGATCCATAATAAATTCCTCGTCCAACATGTAAATAAATACAAATAAAGAATATTGATGCTCCATTAGCATGAAGGGTTCGAATAATTCATCCATTATTTACATCTCGGCAAATATGAACTACTCTTCTAAATGCTATTTCAATATTTGATGTATAATGTATAGCTAAAAATAATCCTGTTATAATTTGAATTACTAAACATAACCCCAATAATGAACCAAAATTTCATCAAAATGAAATATTTGTTGGTGCTGGTAAATCTACTAATGAATTATTAATAATTTTAAATAAAGGATGTTTTAAACGAATTGGTTTATTCATTAGTGGTTATCTTATTTTACGAATAGGTCCTTGATTGATATTAGTAATTTTTACTACTGCTAATAATGCTAGAAATAAATAGATTATTATTATTATTGTAATAATAAATGTTGGATTATTATATAATTTTTCTAATGAGAATGTTATTTCTTGATAATAAATTGAATTATTAATATTTATAGTTTCTGTATTTTTTAAAAAATCTATAAATATTCTTTTATCTGAAATAATAAAAATAATCATCATAATCATTCATAAAATAAACGAAAAGATTATGATGATTGATTTTGGTTTAAATATTTCATTTGATGCAATTCTTGTAATATAAATAAATAGTACTAATATACCTCCAAGAAATGTTAAAAATAAAATATATGATAATCAAAATCTTTCTATTATTGTTCCACTTATTAATCCAATAAGGAGGGTTTGTAAGATAATAAAAAGTATTATTGATATTGGGTGATTTAATTTAATAAAATTAATATTTATTACGTTAGATAAAGCTATAATTATTATTTTAATCATTTCAGGGGTTAGTTTATTAAAAATATTGGTTTTGGAGACCAATGATAGAAAGTTTCTATTCCTGAAGTTCTAAAAGTGGGGGCAGACCTTATTTCCGATTTACAAGACCGGCGTTTTTTTTAAACTATTAAAACTAATGTTTATATTTTCTATTTTTACTTCTTTATTAATTTATTTTGGTGGTGTTTATGTTTTTTCTTCAAAGCGTAAGCATTTATTAATGGTTTTGTTAAGATTAGAATATATTGTTCTTTCTTTATTTTTATTAATTATTATTTTTCTAATTGAATTTAATTATGATTATTTTTTCCCTGTTGTTTTTTTGGTTTTTTCTGTTTGTGAAGGTGCCTTGGGTTTATCAATTTTAGTTTCTATAATTCGATCTCATGGTAATGATTTTTTTAATTCTTTTAGATTATCTTTATGTTAAAGTATTTATTAATAATTGTTTTTTTGACTCCTCTTTGTTTATTAAATAATTCTTGATGGTTGGTTCATTCTTTAATATTTTTATCTAGTTTTGTTTTTATGGTTTGTGTTTATTCATATTGTGATTTAAATATAATTAGATATTATTTTGGTATTGATTATTTTTCTTTTAGTTTAATTTTGTTAAGTTTTTGAATTTGCTCTTTAATAATTACCTCTAGAGTTTCTGTTTATTTATCTTCTTATCATTCAAATTTTTTTGTTTTTATTGTCTTATTTCTTTTAATTATATTATATTGTTCTTTTTCTAGTTTGAGATTATTATCTTTTTATATTTTCTTTGAGGCTAGATTAGTTCCTACTTTGCTTTTAATTTTAGGTTGAGGTTATCAGCCTGAACGTCTTCAAGCAGGTATTTATTTAATTTTTTATACTTTATTTGCTAGATTACCATTATTATTGGTTTTATTTAAGATTTATTTTTATGTTAATACTTTATATTTTCCTTTATTATTTGATTTTGGTTCTTATTATTTTATGTTTTATGTTTTTATAATTTTAGCTTTTTTGGTTAAGATACCTATATTTTTAGTTCATTTATGATTACCGAAGGCTCATGTTGAAGCACCTATTTCTGGTAGAATAATTCTTGCTGGTGTTTTATTAAAGTTAGGAGGTTATGGAATTTTTCGTGTTATAAAGGTTATTTCTTTTTTAGGAATAAAGTTTAATTATTTTTGGTTATCTTTAAGTTTATTTGGAGGAGTAATTGTTAGATTTATTTGTTTTCGTCAGGTTGATTTAAAGTCTTTAATTGCTTATTCTTCTGTTGCTCATATAAGAATGGTAATTGGTGGTTTAATAACTATAAATTGATGAGGTTGTATAGGTTCTTTATCTTTAATAATTGGTCATGGCCTATGTTCTTCTGGTTTATTTTGTTTATCAAATATTATTTATGAACGTTTGGGAAGACGAAGATTATTAATTAATAAGGGTATAATTAATCTTATACCTAGAATAGCTCTTTGATGATTTCTTTTGAGTTCTTGTAATATAGCAGCTCCTCCTTCATTAAATTTAGTTGGTGAATTAAGTTTATTAAATAGAATTATCTCATGATCTTCTTTTAGATTTTTAGTTTTAATTTTTTTATCTTTTTTTAGAGCTGTTTATACTTTATATATATATTCTTATTCTCAGCATGGTTCTTATTTTGGTGGTGTTTATACATGTTCTCTTGGTTATTTACGTGAATATCATCTTTTATTTTTACATTGATTTCCTTTAAATGTTTTATTTTTGAAGGGTGAATATTTTTTTGTTTAATTTTGCTTAAGTATTTTAATAAAAATATTGGTTTGTGGGATCAATGATATGAATTTTCATCTTAGGCCGTGAAATTGTTTTCTATCTGTTCTTTAAGTTTTTTTTCTTTATTTTTTATAAGAACTTTAATTTTTATTTTAGGAATTTATTATTTAATAATTGATTATAGAGTTTTTATTGAATGAGAGCTTTTTAATTTAAATAGTTCTATAGTTGTTATAACTTTAATTTTTGATTGGATATCTTTAATTTTTATATCTTTTGTTATATATATTTCTTCTTTAGTTATTTATTATAGAGAGGATTATATATCTGGTGAAAAAAATATAAATCGTTTTATTTCTATTGTTTTAATATTTATTCTTTCAATAGGGTTTTTAATTATTAGTCCAAATTTAATTAGAATTTTATTAGGTTGAGATGGGTTAGGATTAGTTTCTTATTGTTTAGTTATTTATTATCAAAATGTAAAATCTTATAGTGCTGGTATATTAACTGCTTTATCTAATCGTATTGGGGATGTTGCTATTTTAATTTCTATTTCTTGAATATTAAATTTTGGTGGTTGAAATTATATTTATTATTATGATTTTATTTCAAATTCTTTTGAAATAAAGGTTATTACGATATTAATTGTTTTGGCGGCTATAACAAAAAGAGCTCAAATTCCTTTTTCTTCTTGACTTCCTGCAGCTATAGCAGCTCCTACTCCTGTTTCTGCTTTAGTTCATTCTTCTACTTTGGTTACTGCTGGTGTTTATTTATTAATTCGATTTAGACCTATACTTGATATTTATAATTGTGGTTGATTTTTATTATTGGTTGGTTGTTTAACTATATTTATGGCTGGACTTGGAGCAAATTTTGAATTTGATTTAAAAAAAATTATTGCTTTATCTACTTTAAGACAACTTGGATTAATAATAAGAGTTTTGGCTATAGGTTATCCAAAACTTGCTTATTTTCATTTATTAACTCATGCTTTATTTAAGGCATTATTATTTATATGTGCAGGTTCAATAATTCATAATTTAAAGGATTCTCAGGATATTCGTTTTATAGGTTCAATTGTTAATTTTATACCTTTAACTTCTATTTGTTTTAATGTTTCAAGTTTATCTTTATGTGGTATACCTTTTTTGGCTGGTTTTTATTCAAAGGATTTAATTCTTGAAATAGTTTGTTTAAGATGAATTAATTATTTAATCTTTTTTTTATATTTTTTTTCTACTGGTTTAACAGCTTCTTATTCTTTTCGTTTATTTTATTATTCTATATCAGGTGATAATAATTTTTATTCTTGGTTTTCTTTTGATGATAAGGGTTTTTATATTTCTTTTGGAATAATTGCTTTATTATTTATTGCTGTTTTTGGTGGTAGTTTACTTTCTTGATTAATTTTTCCTATTCCTTATATAATTATTTTACCATTTTATTTAAAGTTTTTAACTATTTCTGTTGTTATTTTAGGTTCTTATTTTGGTTATTTAATTTCTAAGTTAAGTTTTTCTCATAATTTATTTTCTTTGAATATATTATCTTTTGTTAGATTTATAGGTTCTATATGATTTATACCTTTTCTTTCTACTAGGGTTATTAGTTATTTACCTTTAAAACTTGGTTATTATTCATCAAAATCTTTTGATTATGGTTGGGGTGAGATATTAGGTGGTCAAGGTTTATATAGTTTATTTTTATATATAATTAATTATATTCAAAGTTGATATGATTCTAGTTTTAAGATTTATCTTTTAACTTCTATTTTTTGAATATTTATTTTAATTATATTGTTTTATTTATAATATATAAATAGCTTATTATTAGAGTTTAACACTGAAGATGTTAAGGAAATATTTATATTTTTAGGTATATTTATAAATATAGAAATATTATTTTTACAGTGAAAATGTAATGTTTTATTTAAACTATATAAATAGAAATGTTAACGGAGTTTAACCGCTAATATATAAAGTTAGCAGCTTTAATATTGGCTTTACATTTCCTTAATTGGAACTTATAGTTCAATTATATTATTAACAGTAATATGCCTCTCATTTTGGCTTCAATTAATAAATAAGGGTAATAAATACCATTTTTTCAGGTCGAAACTGATTGTGATTTTTCACTTCTTATTTAAGGTTAATTGATAAATCAATACTTTTTGAATGCAACCCAAATGTTATAATTAACTATAACCCTTAATTTGCTCATTGAAGAGCTCCTTGATTTCATTCGTGATATAATCCTCCTAATAAAACCAAAATAAAGAATATTGTTGATATTGTTCAAATTATTATATTTGATGTTTTAAAAATAATTACGATTGGTTGAATTAGTGTGATTTCTACGTCAAAAATTAAAAAGATTACTGCAATTAAGAAAAATCGAAGTGAGAAAGGTATTCGAGCAGAACTTTTAGGGTCAAATCCACAATCAAATGGTGATCTTTTTTCTTGCTCATTGTTTAATTTTTTTGATAAGATTCTTGCGAGAATTATAACAATTATTGGTACAATAAATCTAATAACCATTCTTGTTGATAAAATTAAAATTGTTTTTCTTGATTAATAATCAAGCTTTTTGATTGGAAGTCAAATGTACTATTTATACTAGAAAAACAATTATCTACCTCATCAGTAGATTGAAATATATAAAAATAATCATACTACATCTACAAAGTGTCAATATCATGCAGCTGCTTCAAATCCAAAATGATGATTAGGTGAAAATTGATTTATTGAATGTCGTATTAAACATGTTAAAAGAAATATTGATCCAATAATTACATGTAGTCTATGGAATCCTGTTGCAACAAAAAATGTTGATCCATAAATTGCATCAGCAATAGTAAAAGGTGCTTCTCAATATTCATATGCTTGTAGTATAGTAAAATAAATTCCTAGTAATACTGTGAAGAATAACCCTTGAAGTGCTTGAATATGATTAGATTCTATAAGTCTGTGATGAGTTCAGTTTACAGTTACTCCTGATGCTAGGAGAATAGCTTTATTAAGTAGTGGAATTTGCATAGGATTGACTGGTTGAATTCCTATTGGAGGTCATAATATACCTAGTTCAATAGTTGGTGCTAGTATTCTTCTAAAAAAAGCTCAGAAGATTGATATAAAAAATAATACTTCAGATGCAATAAATAAAATTATACCTCATCGTAGTCCAATTGATACAAATCCTGTATGTAATCCTTGATATGTTCCTTCTCGGACTACATCTCGTCATCATTGAATTATTGTAAGTAAAGTGATTCCTATTCCAATTATAAATAGATTGATATTAAATAAGTGGAATCATTTAGCTAATCCTGAGACTAGTACTATTGCTCCAATTGCTCCTGTTAATGGTCAAGGTCTATAGTCTACTAAGTGAAATGGGTGGTTTGAGTGTATTGTTAACATATTGTTTAGTATACTTCTGTAGAATAAAGAGTTCTTAAAATAGAAAATACGTAAGCTTGAATTATAGCTACTGCTGATTCTAGAATTAATAATAATATTTGTCCAAAAATTAATAATGAAATTAAGTTTATTACTAATGATGGTCCTGTATTTCCAATAAGGGTTAATAATAAATGTCCTGCAATTATATTTGCTGCTAGTCGTACTGCTAGTGTTCCGGGTCGAATTACATTTCTAATTGTTTCAATTAAAACTATAAATGATATAAGTGCAGGAGGTGTACCTTGAGGCACTAAATGTGAGAATATATGATTGGTGTGATTAATTCATCCAAATAATATAAATCTTAATCATATTGGTAATGCAATTGAAAATGTTAGTGCTAGATGACTAGTTCTAGTAAAAATATAAGGGAATAATCCTATAAAATTATTAAATATTATTATAATAAAGATTGAAATAAAAATAAATGTTGTTCCATTAAATGAATTTATTCCTAATAATGTTTTAAATTCATTATGGAGAGTTAAATTTAATTTGTTTCATAAAATATTAATTCGTGATGGATTTAATCAAAATAAAGTTGGAATTAGTAATAGTCCTAAAAATGTTCTAGTTCAATTTAATGATAAATTAAATAAATTGGTTGATGGATCGAACGTTGAAAATAAATTTGTTATCATTTTCAATTTAAGTTTTTACTTTTAATTCTTTCTTTCTTTTCTCTTTTTAAAATTATTGGTTTAAATGAAAAGAAGTTTACTTGATTAAATAAAATTAATACAATAGAAAATATAATAAATAGTGAAAATCATATTAAAGGGGATATTTGTGGGATTTAGACGTTATTCCTCATCAGAAGTATCCGTTAATTTACTATTATTTGGTTTAAGAGACCATTACTTACTTTCAGTCATCTGATGATCAAGGTGTACTAATTATTAGTTATTTTAGATTGACACTCTAACGTTATTTTTTAACTAACTCCTTAAATTATTTTAGATAATCATTTAATAAATATATTAATTGAAGTTCTTTCAATTACAATTGGTATAAATCTGTGATTTGCTCCACAAATTTCAGAACATTGTCCAAAGAATAATCCAGGTCGGTTTATTGTAAATGTTCTTTGATTTAATCGTCCTGGTGTTGCATCAATTTTAATTCCTAGTGCTGGTACTGTTCATGAATGAAGTACGTCTGATGCTCTTGTTAAAACTCGTACTTCGGTATTTATAGGCAAGATTGTTCGGTTATCTACGTCAAGTAATCGAAATCCCTTAATTTCTAAATCATTTTCTGGTGTTATATATGAATCAAATTCAATATCTACAAAATCAGAATATTCATAACTTCAGTATCATTGACGTCCAATTGTTTTAATTGTAATTATTGCATCAACTGAGTCATCTAGTAAATAAAGTAATCGTAGTGATGGTAATGCAATAAAAATTAATGTAATAGCTGGAATTGTGGTTCAAATAGTTTCAATTAAATGTCCATGAAGTATATTTCGTCTTGTAAAAGAAATAATTAATATGTATCTAAGTGTATATGCTACAATAATAGTAATTATTAATAATACTATTATTGTATGATCATGAAAGAATGATAATTGTTCTATTAAAGGTGAAGCTCTATCTTGTAATGATAAATTTGATCATGTTGCCATAAATTTCTAATAAAAGGTTAAATCTTTATTTGTAGAGCTTAAATCTACTGCACTAATCTGCCATATTAGAATCTAGAAATTAATGGTAATTCTGAATAGCTGTGTTCTGATGGTGGATTATTTTGAAGTCATTCTGTTGATCTACTTATGTTAAATCTAAATAAGATTACTCGATTTGTAATTATACTTTCTCATATAATTAAAATAAATATAATAATTCCTACAATTGAAATTGTTGATCCGATACTTGAAACTACATTTCATGATGTATATGCATCAGGATAATCTGAATATCGTCGTGGTATTCCTGCTAATCCTAAAAAATGTTGAGGGAAAAAAGTTAAATTTACTCCAATAAATATAATTGTAAATTGAATTTTTAATCATGTGTTATTTATTGTTAATCCAGTAAATAAGGGATATCATTGAATTACTCCTCCTATAATTGCAAATACTGCTCCTATAGATAGAACATAATGAAAATGTGCTACAACATAGTAAGTGTCATGTAAAATAATATCAAGTGATGAGTTTGCTAAAACTAATCCTGTTAAACCACCAATTGTAAATAAGAAAATAAATCCTAATGCTCATAATAATGGTGGATTAAATTTAAATTTTGTTCCGTAAAGTGTAGCTAATCAACTAAATACCTTAATTCCAGTTGGTACAGCAATAATTATTGTTGCTGATGTAAAATATGCTCGTGTGTCTACATCTATTCCTACTGTAAATATATGGTGTGCTCATACAATAAATCCTATTAGTCCAATTGATAGTATTGCATAAATTATTCCTAATGTTCCGAATGATTCAATTTTTCCGCTTTCTTGACATACAATATGTGAGATAATTCCAAATCCAGGAAGAATTAAAATATAAACTTCTGGATGACCAAAGAATCAAAATAAGTGTTGATATAGAATAGGGTCTCCCCCTCCTGCAGGGTCAAAGAATGATGTATTTAGATTTCGATCTGTTAATAATATTGTAATAGCTCCTGCTAATACTGGGAGTGATAATAATAAAAGGAGGGCTGTAATAGCTACTGATCAAACAAATAGTGGTGTTTGATCTAATGTTATTCTCTCTGCTCGTATATTAATTGCTGTTGTAATAAAATTAACTGCTCCTAGAATAGAAGATACACCTGCTAAATGTAACGAGAAAATTGCTAAATCAACCGATGCCCCTCCATGAGTAATTGCCCCAGCAAGTGGGGGGTAAACTGTTCATCCAGTCCCAGCTCCGTTATCTACTATAGAAGACGTAAGGAGCAGGGTTAATGAAGGAGGTAAAAGTCAAAAACTTATGTTATTTATTCGTGGAAATGCTATATCAGGTGCTCCAATTATTAATGGTACAAGTCAATTACCAAATCCTCCAATTATAATAGGTATAACTATAAAGAAAATTATCACGAATGCATGTGCTGTAATAATTACATTATAGATTTGATCATCACCAATTAATGATCCTGGTTGACCTAATTCTGCTCGAATAATTATTCTTATTGAAGTTCCTACTATTCCAGCCCATGCTCCAAAGATAAAATATAAAGTACCAATATCTTTATGGTTTGTTGAAAATAATCATTTTTTCGGTAAGATGGCTGAATAATAGGTGATAGACTGTAAATCTATTTATGAGAATTTTTCTCTCTTATCATTGTTATGGCTTTATATTCAATTATGATTTTAGACTGCAATTCTAGAGGTGTAAATAATTTTACTAAGGCCTAAAAGATTATCTTTTAATTATAACTTTGAAGGTTATTAGTTTATTTAACTTAAGTCCTTAAATTAAATAAACTAATATTGATGTTGATATTAGACCTAAGGTTGAAACTATTACTGTTAATATTAAAATAAATCTAGATTTATTTAGTAGGCTAATTATTGATCATGAATTTTCTGAATATGATAAAATAAGGGCTGAAAATCTAATTCGTATATAGTAATAGAGTGTAATTATTGTTAGTATAACCATAATTGTTATTATGATTGTTATATTGTTTTCTACAAGAGATTGCATAATAATTCATTTTGGTAGAAATCCTAGAAATGGTGGTAATCCACCTAATGAAAGAAGAGATAAAAATATTATAAATTTAATTTCTGATTTTATGTTTGTTGATGAATAAATTTGGTTAAGAAAGAACAAATTTATTTGTTTGAATAGAAAAACTATAATTAATCTTAATAGTGAATAGATGATAAAATATAATTCTCATACGTTTTCTCTAACTATTAAAGATCTAATTATTCATCCTAAATGACTAATTGATGAATATGCTAAAAGTTGTCGTAATGATGTTTGATTTAATCCTCCTAATGCTCCAATAATAATTCTTGAAATAATGATGACAAATATAAATGTTTTTAATTGAATACAGTATGATAGAACTATTATTGGGGCAATTTTTTGTCATGTTATTAATATTAAACAATTAATTCATGTTGATGTTCCTACTACCTCTGGAAATCAAAAATGGAAAGGTGCAGCACCAATTTTTAATAGCAATCTAGATCTAACTATTATTGAAGGAATTAATTCTATTTCTCATCCTATTGTGTATTTTATTTGAATTAATAGGATAGAGAACAATAATATTGTTGATGCTATTGCTTGAACAATAAAATATTTAATTGATGATTCGTTCATTATTATATTCTTATTATTTGCTAATATGGGAATAAATGAGAGTAAGTTGATCTCTAGTCCTATTCAAACTCCGAATCAAGAGTTTGATGAAATGGACAGGATCGTTCCTATCATTAATGTTGATAGGAAGAGAAGTTTTGTAGAGTTGTTGGTCATTAAAAAGGAGAAGATTGATACTTCTATAAATGGGGTATGAACCCATTAGCTTATTTAGCTTACCTTTTTATACATCAAGGTGTATGATGCACATTAGTTTTTGATACTAAAGGTGATAGTTTAATTCTATCTTATGTAATATCTAATGAAGGTAATGAAAATTACTTGATTTACCCTATCAAGGTAGCCCTTTAATCAGGCACTTCATT